TTGAATAAATGATTATATTCAACTAATCACAAAGATATTGGAAGTTTATATTTTCTCTTTGGAATATGGGCAGGAATAGTAGGTTCTGCTATAAGTTTAATTATTCGGATTGAATTAGGTCAACCCGGAAGATTTATTGGGGATGATCAAATTTATAACGTAATTGTAACAGCTCATGCATTCATTATAATTTTTTTCATGGTGATACCGATCATGATTGGGGGATTTGGTAATTGATTAGTCCCTTTAATAATTGGAGCCCCAGATATAGCATTTCCTCGAATAAATAATATAAGCTTCTGATTGTTACCCCCTTCCTTAACTTTATTAATAATTAGAAGCTTGACAGAAGCTGGAGCTGGAACTGGATGAACAGTTTATCCCCCCTTGTCAAGTAATCTTTCACATAGAGGGGCATCTGTTGATTTAGCCATTTTTTCCTTACACTTAGCAGGTGTCTCTTCTATTTTAGGAGCTGTAAATTTTATTTCAACCATTATAAATATACGACCCGCCGGTATAATTCCAGAACGAATTCCTTTATTTGTTTGATCAGTAGGGATTACTGCTTTATTACTACTATTATCACTTCCTGTATTAGCAGGAGCCATCACTATACTATTGACGGATCGAAACTTCAATACCTCCTTCTTTGATCCTTCAGGGGGAGGGGATCCTATTCTATACCAGCATTTATTCTGATTCTTTGGACACCCGGAGGTTTATATTCTAATTTTACCTGGATTTGGATTAATCTCCCATATTATTAGTCAAGAGAGAGGTAAAAATGAAACCTTTGGGAATATCGGTATAATTTACGCAATACTAGCCATTGGAATTTTAGGATTCATTGTATGGGCCCATCATATATTTACTGTAGGTATGGATGTGGATACACGGGCATATTTCACCTCAGCAACAATAATTATTGCAGTTCCAACAGGTATTAAAATTTTTAGTTGATTAGCTACATTACACGGAATTAAAATAAATTATTCCCCTTCCATATTATGAGCTCTAGGATTTGTATTCTTATTTACTATTGGAGGATTAACAGGAGTAATCCTGGCAAATTCCTCTATTGATATTATTCTGCATGACACTTATTATGTTGTAGCACATTTTCATTATGTTTTATCTATAGGAGCTGTATTCGCAATTATAGGAAGATTTATTCAATGATTCCCCTTATTTACAGGATTAACATTAAATCCTAAATGATTAAAAATTCAATTTATAATTATATTTACAGGAGTAAATATAACATTTTTTCCTCAACACTTTTTGGGGTTGAGAGGTATACCTCGACGATACTCTGATTATCCTGATAGTTATACAGGATGAAACATTGTTTCATCAATTGGAAGTATTATATCAATAATTGGAATTATTATATTCATTTTGATTTTATGAGAAAGAGTCATTTCAAAACGAACTATTATATTTAGTGAAAATATAATATCAAGTATTGAATGATTACAAAAAACTCCTCCTGCTGAACATTCATATAATGAAATCCCTATTATAACTTCAATATTCTAATATGGCAGATTAGTGCAATGAACTTAAGCTTCATATATAAAGATCCCTCTTTTATTAGAAATAGCAACCTGAGGTAATATTAGAATTCAAGACGCAAATTCTTCATTAATAGAACAATTAACATTCTTCCATGATCACACAATTATAATTTTATCAATAATTACGGTAATAGTGGCATACATTATAATTAGACTAATAAAAAATACTTTAATTAATCGATACCTATTAGAAGGGCAAACTATTGAATTAATCTGAACGATACTTCCAGCAATCACATTAATTTTTATTGCCCTCCCATCCTTAAAGTTACTTTATATAATTGATGAAATTAATAGCCCTTCAATTACTCTAAAAGTAATTGGACATCAATGATACTGAAGATATGAATATTCAGATTTTAGTAACACTGAATTTGATTCATATATAAAACCAACAAATGAATTAAATCCCGAAGATTTTCGATTACTGGAAGTAGACAATCGAACAGTATTACCAATAAATACTCAAACACGTGTTATTATTACAGCAGCAGATGTCTTACATTCATGGGCAGTCCCAGCATTAGGAATCAAAATTGATGCAGTACCTGGACGATTAAATCAAGGAACTATTAATATAAACCGACCAGGAATTATATATGGACAATGCTCAGAAATCTGTGGAGCTAATCATAGATTTATGCCTATTGTTATTGAAAGAACAACAACAGAAAATTTTCTAAAATGAATTAATTCAGTTTCATTAAGTGGCTGAAACTTTTAAGCATTGGTCTCTTAAACCAAAATATAGTAATTTAAAAATACTCTTAATGGAAGATTTAGTTTAATTTAAAACCTTAACTTGTCAAGTTAAAATTATTCCATTAAGAATAATCTTTTTTGCCCCAAATATCCCCTTTATGATGAGAAATCTTATTCATAATTTTCTTTTTAATTTTTATTATTTTTAATATTGTAATTTATTTTAATCAAGAAAGCAAACTCACCTTTAAACCCTTCTTAAATATCAAAACTGATAATAACTTAAATTGAACATGATAACAAATTTATTTTCTACATTTGACCCAGCCACCTCATTAAATTACTCTTTGAATTGATTAAGAACCTTTTTAGGATTATTAGTAATTCCTTATTACTACTGATTGTTACCAGGGCGATTAAACATTCTATTTAATGACATTACACAAAAGCTCCATAATGAATTTAAATTATTATTAGGGCCTAATTCAAAAGGTATAACTTTAATAACAATTTCCCTATTTATATTTATCTTGATAAATAACCTGTTAGGATTAATACCCTATATCTTCACTAGATCTAGTCACTTAGCTTTTTCATTAACATTAGCATTACCTTTATGATTAAGTTTAATAATTTTTGGATGGACACAAAATTCAAATTCAATATTTGCTCATCTTGTCCCTAATGGGACCCCTAGACTATTAATACCCTTTATAGTTTTAATTGAAACTATCAGAAATATTATTCGACCCGGAAGTTTAGCTGTACGTTTAACAGCAAACATAATTGCAGGTCATCTTCTAATGAGACTTCTAGGAAATAAATCATTAGATGTTAACAACTTTATTTTATCATTTATTATGCTTATCCAAATAGGATTAATGATATTCGAAACAGCAGTCGCTATAATTCAAGCTTATGTATTCTCAATTTTAATAACCTTATATTCTAGAGAAGTAATACATTAATTTTTATGAAAATACATAAAAATCACCCCTATCATTTAGTAGATTATAGACCTTGACCATTAACAGGCTCAATTGGTGCTTTAACTTTAACTTCTGGAATAGTATTATGATTCCATAAAAATGAGATATACCTATTTTACATAGGAGGATTTATCCTCTTATTAACAATAATTCAATGATGACGAGATATCATTCGTGAAGCAACCTTCCAAGGGCATCATACAATTAAAGTAACTAAGGGTTTAAAAATTGGAATAATTTTATTCATTATCTCTGAAGTATTCTTCTTTATTTCATTCTTCTGAGGATTTTTCCATAGTAGCCTTGCTCCTACAGTAGAAATCGGAATAATATGACCGCCCCAAGGAATTATTGTATTCAACCCAATAGAAATTCCTTTACTAAATACTATAATTTTATTATGCTCAGGAATAACAGTTACATGAGCACACCACAGATTAATAAATAATAACCATTCAGAAGGAACCAAAAGATTAACAATAACTGTAATATTAGGAATTTATTTTACTATCCTACAAGCATATGAATACAAGGAGGCTAGATTCTGTATTAGTGATTCAGTATATGGGTCTAGTTTCTATATAGCTACAGGATTCCATGGAATTCATGTTATAATTGGAACCATCTTTTTAACCATTTGCCTTTTACGGCACATTAGATGTCATTTCTCAATAAATCATCACTTTGGATTTGAAGCAGCAGCATGATACTGACACTTTGTTGATGTAGTCTGACTTTTCTTGTATATTTCAATTTACTGATGAGGTAGATAACAATTAAAGCAATATTTAATAATCTTTTTAGTATAACATAAATATATTTGACTTCCAATCAAGAGATCTTAATTTAAGAAAAGATAATCTTAATAACACTAGTCTCATTAATTTTAGCAATTATAATTGCAGTCTCAATAATATTATTGTGTTCTTTAATTTCAAAAACCTCAAAAAAAGACCGAGAAAAAATGTCCCCCTTTGAATGTGGATTTGATCCTAAAAGATCAGCCCGAACCCCCTTTTCCATCCAATTCTTTCTAATTGCAGTACTATTCTTAATTTTTGATATTGAAATTGCTATTATCCTTCCAATTATCATTACCATAAAATGAAGATTAACTAGAACATGAATTGTAACCATTATAAACTTTATTATTATCTTAATCCTAGGATTATACCATGAATGAAACAATGGAGTTTTAGAATGAGCTAAATAAAAATTGTTTGTTGGGGTTGTAGTTAAATTAACATTTAAGTTGCAGTTAAAAGATACTAAAGAATTAGTCTGCCTCAATATTAAGAATCAGGTATTTAGTAAAGTAAGATAATGAAGTAAGATATTACAATTAGTTTCGACCTAAAATTAGGATTTATTGTCCCTTATCTAATTTTAATTGAAGCCAAACTAGAGGCCTTTCATTGTTAATGAAACTATTGATTTTACAAATCCAATTAAACATAAAAAGAGAAAGAAGTTATCTAAAAGAAGCTGCTAACTATCTTTTAAAGCGGTTAAAATCCGTTTTTCTCTTATTTATATAGTTTAAATAAAACCCTTCATTTTCAATGAAGAAATAAGAAATTATTCTTTATAAATTTGATCAATTGGAAGGATACCTGGAAGGTAAAACCTATATTAACTTCTTCAGAGTTAAACTTTTTATTTAAGATACCCAAGTAAATTATTATAACAAAAAAAGATAAAAATACAAAACTGATTAAATAAATTTTGATGTTATTAGATTCATAATAAGAATAAAAGGATCTTATATAATTAATAAAATTGGGTAAAGATCCAGAAATCATATATTCCCCTCAGCTTGAATCCATAAAAGAAGATCTTATTTTAGAATATATAAACATATTATCATAAATTATATAAGTTCTAAAATTAGGTATAAATCATATATTACCCACAAACTCCACTAAATAACTATGCATTAACCCAAAAATATTATCATATAGCGTTAGCATTGATAAGCTATAACCTAATCAAACCCCCAACATTACAGTTAATAAAGGTATTAATTTTAAATATAAGGGAAAACATAAAAATATAGGAAAAGGAAAGATTAATCAACTTAAAATTGCACCTCTAAGAATAGATATAACAGTTAAAGGGATTAATGATATTATTATAATAGTATCCTCTCTATAATTAGAAATAGGTGGTAATCCTCTGGCTCCGCTTATACAAAAATAAATTAAACGTAAACTATAACAGACAGTTAGACCAACAGATAAATAGAATAAAATAAAAATATATAAATTACTAAAATCATACCCTAATTGTTCTAAAACTAAGTCTTTTCTATAAAAGCCAGACAAAAAAGGTAAACCACATAAAGAAAAATTAGAAATACAAAAACAAGAACATGTAAAAGGAATACAGTTAATCAAGTACCCTATATGGCGAATATCCTGAGAGTCATTTATACAATGAATAATAATACCAGCACATAAAAATATTAGAGCCTTAAAATAAGCATGAGTTAGTATATGAAAATATGAACAAACATGAGAACCTATAAACAAAATTCTTATTATTAAACCCAATTGACTCAATGTAGATAAAGCAATAATCTTCTTTAAATCATACTCAAAATTAGCAGCTAATCCAGATATAAATATAGTCAAACAAGAAATTATAAGAAAAATATCCAATTTAACCAAATACAATAAACTTCTAAAACGAATTAGTAAGTAAACTCCCGCAGTCACTAAAGTAGAAGAATGAACTAAAGCAGATACAGGAGTAGGTGCAGCCATAGCCGCCGGTAATCAAGAAGAAAAAGGAATTTGAGCTCTCCTAGTAAAAGCAGATAAAATCATCAAAAAAATTAATCATAAAGAAATATCATGGTTTATAAACCCTAAATAATAAATGTAATTTCAACAGCCCATATTAAATAATCAAGCAATACCAATTAAAATTGACACATCCCCAATTCGATTACTCAAAATAGTCAACATACCTGCATTATAAGACTTGACATTTTGATAATAAATTACTAAACAATAAGAAACCAAACCTAATCCATCCCATCCTAATAAAATACTAACTAAATTCGGTCTAATAATTAAAAATATTATAGATAATACAAATAAAAGAACAATATATAAAAATCGGATTTTAAATAAATCTAGGGATATATAAGAATGAGAATATAAAATCACTATAGAAGAGATAAATAATACTCTTCCTATAAATAATAAAGATATTCAATCTAGATATATGGATATAGATAAACTAGAGGAATTTAAAGAGATAACCTCCCAATCTAAGAGTAAAGAATAATCATTTGACAAAAAAATAAAACCTAAAAATAATAAAAATAAACCTAAAAACAATAATTTTAATGATCAATATTTATAAAAGCTAATAATGGATTTAGAGAAAGATAAATTCACCTATAATACCACAAATTATTATTCTTATTTTATTTGAACTATCTAAACCCTTATAAAAATATAGGAATCATATCAAACTTAAAAACTAAAAAGTTAAGAGGAATAAAATGAAACATAATTAATAAATACTCACGGGGTGAGACCGGATATGAATGTATTTGCCCTCTATAAATATGACCATGTTGAGTTATAGAATATAGATATATTCTGAAGCAACATCTCATAAAAGACAAAATTCCTAATAATATAAAAGTTATGTAATCCCAAGAAATAATAGAATTAATCAAATAAATTTCCCCCAATAAATTTAAAGAAGGGGGGGAAGATATATTATTAGAACATAAGAGAAATCAAAATAATGTTATACCAGGCATACTCATCATATACCCTTTATTGATAAATAATCTACGACTATGTCTTCGTTCATAAATAATATTTGCTAGACAAAAAAGGGCAGAAGAACAAAACCCATGTCCAATTATAATAATTAACGAACCTGAAAAACCATAAATTCTATATCTTATAATACCACAAATTACTAGAGATATATGAGCTACAGAAGAATAAGCAATAACAGATTTAATATCAATCTGAAATAAACACAAAAAACTAACAATAACAGAACCTCACAAACTTAAACTAATCCAAAAGTATCTATAATCAATAGAATAGCACCCTATAAAAAGATAAACACGAATTAAACCATAACCTCCTAACTTCAACAAGATAGCAGCTAAAATCATTGAGCCAGAAATTGGAGCCTCGACATGAGCCTTAGGCAATCAAAAATGAAAAAAAGGCACTGGTATTTTAAATAAAAAAGCTAAAACTATAGACACATATAAATAGATATTTATATCATTATCCAAAATAATAAATCAAAAATCCAAGGAGTTAATCAATCTATTAATATAAAAGATCCCTAGCAACAAAGGTAAAGAAGCAAATAAAGTATAAAATAATAAATAATAGCCTGCAGAAATTCGTTCTGGCTGATATCCCCACCCAAAGATCAAAAAAAGGGTGGGGATTAATGATATCTCAAAAGATAAATAGAATAAAAATATATTTACAGATGAAAAAGTCAAGACCAAGGATAATATTATGATTAATATTACCAACCCAAACTCTGGTAATTTATGAGATGAATTATAAACTTTAAAACTAGCTATTATTATTAAAAAAATAATAAAAATAGTTAAACCAATTAAACTATAAGATAAAATGTCTAACCCAAATAAAGAACTTCTTGGTGTTAAATAGTCATAACAATAATTAAAAAAAATAAATAAAAAACAAAGTAGTATAAAAATTGAGTTTAACATTCAATAATGGGTAATTAAAGGGATTAAAAATAAAAGTAAGATAAAATACTTTATCATCTCAAAACTGATATTCTAGTAAGATAATCATTCCCTTGATTACGCACTAAACATACTAAAATTGATAATCCTAAGGCCCCTTCACAAACAGTAAACACTAAAAATAATAAGGCAAAATAAAGTTCGTACCCAAAATTATACATTACTAAAAATAAAGAAAAGAAAGTAACTAAAATCATATACTCTAAACTTAATAAGGATAATAGTAAATGTTTACGAGTAGAACAAAAAACAATAATTCCTCTAAACAGATTAAATAACAAAATATATTCTAATAAAATTAGTTTTAATAGTTTAAATAAAACAATGATTTTGTAAATCATAAATAGGAATTTCCCTTTAAAACTTCAGTAAAGAGCCTGGCTCATCATTAATCCCCAAAATTAAAATTTTAATTTAAACTATTTACTGCATGAATATTTTGTTATCCCTAATAATTGTAAGATCCCTGATCTTTATAAGACTAAATCACCCTTTAAGTATAGGACTAACCCTTATCGTTCAAACATTAATTATTGCTATAATTATTGGGTATATAATGAAATCTTTTTTCTTTTCTTATATTATTATTATTATAATATTAAGAGGGGCCTTAGTATTATTTATTTACATGGCTAGAGTGGCATCCAATGAGAAATTTAATTCCCCTATTAATACAATAGTAATCTCTATTAGATTTATATTAATTATATACATATTTATATCCTATTATAATATTAAATACTTTTATGATAATATAATCTATAATGATGCCCTTACATTAATTAAAATTTTCAATATAATTACAGCTCAACTAACATTAATTATAATTATTTACTTACTATATACCATAATTGTAGTATCCAATGTTGCTAAAATTAATGAAGGGCCCTTACGAATAAAAATTAATTAATATTAATTTAATTTTATGAATAAACCTTTACGAAAAATTCACCCCCTATTTAAAATTGTAAATGGGTCATTGATTGATCTCCCTTCACCCTCATCAATTTCCCTATGATGAAATTTTGGGTCTTTATTAGGAATGTGCTTATTAATCCAAATTGTAAGAGGATTATTTTTAGCTATGCATTATACAGCAAATATTGAATTAGCTTTTAACAGAATCGTGCATATTTGTCGTGATGTTAATAATGGATGATTAATACGTTATACACATGCCAATGGAGCTTCTATATTCTTTATTTGTCTATATTTACACATTGGACGAGGATTATATTATGGATCCTACAAGTTACATATAACTTGATCAATTGGTGTAATTTTATTCCTAATAATTATAGGAACTGCATTTTTAGGGTATGTTTTGCCTTGAGGGCAAATGTCCTTATGAGGAGCTACTGTAATTACTAATTTATTATCTGCAATCCCTTATTTAGGAAAAACGTTAGTAATATGACTATGGGGAGGCTTTTCAGTGGATAATGCTACTTTAACTCGATTTTTCACCCTACACTTTTTATTACCTTTTGTTATTTCTGCACTAGTTATTATTCACTTACTATTTTTGCATCAAACGGGAAGTAATAATCCCTTAGGATTAAATTCAAATTATGATAAATCCCCCTTTCATCCTTACTTTTCAATTAAGGATTTAATAAGAGCAACAATCACTCTATTACTATTCTCTATCTTAGTATTACTAGAACCCCGAACACTGGGTGATCCTGAAAACTTTATTCCAGCAAACCCTTTAGTAACCCCTGTTCATATTCAACCAGAATGATACTTCCTTTTTGCTTATGCAATTCTACGGTCAATTCCTAATAAGCTCGGGGGAGTTTTAGCAATACTATTATCTATTTTAGTAATTATTTTACCCATGATTACTAATAAAAATAAGTTCCAAGGTAATACCTTCTACCCTCCAAGAAAAAGATTATTTTGAAGTTTTGTAGTTACTATTGCATTACTGACTTGAATTGGTGCTCGACCAGCAGAAGAACCTTACATTTTCACAGGGCAAGTATTAACTAGTTTTTATTTTATATATTTCTTAATTAACCCTTTAATACTAAAAACTTGAGATAATTTATTAGAAAAATAAAATTTATTTATAGTTAATAAGTTTTAGATAAACATATACTTTGAAAGTATAGTAAGAAAGTTAAATTCTTTCATTAACTTTATCATACTTAATTTAGTGGATTAAATATTAAATTAAAACTAAAATTATTACCCCTAAGTAGAATAAAAATATATTAAGAGATAAAGGTAAAAATAATTTCCACGTTAAATATATCAATTTATCATAACGGAACCGAGGCAAAACCCCTCGCACTCAAATAAATCAGAACACAATTAGTATAACCTTAACATAAAAAAACAAAGAAAATAAATCGCAACCTATAAAAATAATTCTTGTTATTAAAGATATAAAAATAATATTTATGTATTCCGACAAAAAAATAAAAGCAAATCCTCCTCTACCATATTCCACATTAAACCCTCTAACGAGTTCACTTTCACCCTCAGCAAAATCAAAAGGAGATCGATTAGTTTCTGCTAAACAAGAGGACAATCAACAAAAAAATAAAGGGAGACATAAAAATATAAATCAAGTTATCTTTTGATAAAACATAAAATCCAATAAATTGTAAGAAAAGGTAAAAATAACAAAACATAATATAATTATAATTATTCTTACTTCGTAAGAGATAACTTGAGCCACAGAACGTAAACTGCCCAGAAGAGCATAATTTGAATTTGAAGACCAGCCAGATAACATAACTCCATAAACCCCTATACCAGTGCATGCTATAAAAAACAAAAGACCATAATTATAATTATAAACATTTACCAAAAAAGGAAATAAAGTCCACAGTAAAAATGATATAAATAAGAGAAAAACGGGGGATATATAATAAATTAAAGTATTTGATTTATAAGGAGAAGGCTGCTCCTTAAAAAATAACTTTAATCCATCAGAAAAAGGCTGCAAAAGACCTATGAATCCTAATTTATTAGGACCCTTGCGTAATTGAATGTAGCCCAAAACTTTACGTTCTAAGAGTGTAACAAAAGAAACACAGATTAAAACACAAATAATTATTAATAGATAAATAATTAAAAACAATACTATATGTAATTATTAATTACTTAAATAAATTCTAAATTTACTGCACTAATCTGCCAAAATAGTTTAATTAAATTAATAATTTACATTACAAACAAAATAATTGATATAAATGGTCCTTTCGTACTAATTTATATATAAATATAAGAAGATAGAAACCGACCTGGCTCACGCCGGTCTGAACTCAGATCATGTAAAAAATTAAAGGTCGAACAGACCTAGAAATTAAGCTTCTGCACTTAAATCTTATTTTAATCCAACATCGAGGTCGCAAACTCCTTTATTGATAAGAACTCTCCAAAAAAATTACGCTGTTATCCCTAAGGTAATTTAATCTAATTATCCATAAAACAGGATCTAATATATATAAATTAATAAATGCTTATATATGAGAGTTAAATAAATCCCATTGTCACCCCAACAAAACTTTTTAATATGTAAGTATTTGATATTATCAATTAAATCTAAAACAAATAAAAGTAAAATTCTATAGGGTCTTCTCGTCCCACTTAAAAATTTAAGCTTTTTGACTAAAATATTAAATTCAATTTTTAATGTAAAGAAAGCTATTCCCTCATCCAACCATTCATACAAGCCTCCAATTAAAAGACAAATGATTATGCTACCTTCGCACAGTCAAAATACTGCGGCTATTCAATTCCTACAGATCATTGAGCAGGCCAGACTTAATAAATATAACATTAAGACATGTTTTTGTTAAACAGGTGAAGAATAAAGTTGCCGAATTACTATACATTAATTTCAAAATTTACTAATTTTATCATTATTACTATCAATAAAGAATTAGTTGACAAATCTTAATATAAATCTAAAAAGTTATTTAAATAAAATTTCTTAAAAATATAATTATAACAAAATAATTGATAGAAATTTCTAATCCTACATAATTTATAATTAACCTTTTTTATAGAAAAAAAAGAGAGCTTATCCCCTCTAATTTTAAATTATGTAAATAAAAATAATAAAAGGTATCTTTAAAACACATAATTCTGAATTCAATTCATTTATTAAGAAACCAGATAATTAAAGATGAATAGCATATAACAACTATTTATAATTTATTAACATTTATAACATAATAAATAACAATTATAAATATCTCCTCTAAATTCGGGAAATTTAAATATTTAATTAAAATTAATTTGATTAAACCCTGATACAAAAGGTACAAAAAAATAATTCTACTTATAAAATATAAAATAATTAACCTTTACAGTTAAATAAACTATAAATAAATCACATTCTTTCTATAAGATAGTACTAAAAAATAAGTTATTTCTATTAAAGATAAATCAAAATTAAACAATTATTAAACCTTAAATAATTCAAGCCAATTTGAATTGCACAAATAAATTTTTAATGTAAATAAAAATTAATCCTAGATTATAGCCTGTATAATTCTAGATCCATCTTCCGATAGAACTACTTTGTTACGACTTATCTCATTTTAATAATGAGAGTGACGGGCGATGTGTACTTAATCAAGAACATATATCATGAATAATATATATTAAACATTACAATTAAATCCAATTTTATAAAGATAAATTAATACCTCAAATCCAATAATTAAATAATAATTAAATGTAACCCATTTCAACCCTTAATACAGCTGAACCTTGACCTGACATAAATTTCCATAAAAATTCAAGAAAATATTCTAATAAAACATTCATCAGACAGAGGTATACAAACATATATAATTAAGGTAAAATTTATCGTGGATTATCAATTACAGAACAGGTTCCTCTAAAATGATTAAATTACCGTCAAATTCTTTCAATTTAAAGATCTTAACTATTAATACTAAGGAAAATTACATTCAAAATAATAGGGTATCTAATCCTAGTCTCATTATAGAATTTCTTATATTCTTCAATTACCAAATCTTTTATTAACATTTAAATTTCACTTAAAAATTAAATTAATATTAAAATCAATACTTAAAAATTAATAATAACCTAATAAAGATAATACTGGCTAATTGTATAACCGCAGCTGCTGGCACAATTTTTGCTAACCATTTTTAAAATTAACTATATCTTAACTTATTAAACAAATAAAAGTAAAAACTGCGATTAAACTATTACATTAAATTTATTATTTAAACAAATTTATAAACCCGCCAATACTTACATATTATAGTCATTTAATAAAAATCCTCCTAAACTAGAATCAAATTTACATTATATAATATTCAATCCCCCTCTTATTTAGGGTCGACATGAATATTCCCCCTCGCTTTGCTCGGTCTCACCCCGGTCCATAGTTCCTCTGGACTAGATCAGATACTAATAATAACTAACTTACATATGCAACAAGATTCCATATGAGACTTACCAACAGTTATGCTATTCCTAGCTCACATTCAGTTCGCTTCAAATCTTTAACTGTTATATCTATTTATTAGATATAATATACTATATGTGTCTATAGACATGTATGTCTAACCCACTGGTAGTAGCATTACACTTATCCTTCCAATTGATCAAATACTTACATATTATATATCCCCCAGACAGACGGCCCTCCGGCAACCTCCGGCCCCTTATATACTTAAGCTATTAAACTACATTTCCCCTTGTAATATAATTTCTCTTTCATAAAGAGTTATGTTAATATGTGTTTATTAAATTTTATGGCACAAGAATAATTATAGGCCTCTTATATTAAATAGAAAACCCTATATAACCCTTAAAAATCCTACAATTAAAAATTCCTGAAAATTTCACAATTCTATAAATATAAATCTTATAATTAACCTTCAATGATTGATATACCTCAATATTAAGAATCAGGTATTTATATGAAATTTTATAATTAACAACTAGGATAAATCCCATGATTCTTAAAATGAGTTACAAAAATTATGTGAATATAAATCTTATAATTAACCTTCAATGATTGATATACCTCAATATTAAGAATCAGGTATTTATATGAAATTTTATAATTAACAACTAGGATAAATCCCATGATTCTTAAAATGAGTTACAAAAATTATGTGAATATAAATCTTATAATTAACCTTCAATGATTGATATACCTCAATATTAAGAATCAGGTATTTATATGAAATTTTATAATTAACAACTAGGATAAATCCCATGATTCTTAAAATGAGTTACAAAAATTATGTGAATATAAATCTTATAATTAACCTTCAATGATTGATATACCTCAATATTAAGAATCAGGTATTTATATGAAATTTTATAATTAACAACTAGGATAAATCCCATGATTCTTAAAATGAGTTACAAAAATTATGTGAATATAAATCTTATAATTAACCTTCAATGATTGATATACCTCAATATTAAGAATCAGGTATTTATATGAAATTTTATAATTAACAACTAGGATAAATCCCATGATTCTTAAAATGAGTTACAAAAATTATGTGAATATAAATCTTATAATTAACCTTCAATGATTGATATACCTCAATATTAAGAATCAGGTATTTATATGAAATTTTATAATTAACAACTAGGATAAATCCCATGATTCTTAAAATGAGTTACAAAAATTATGTGAATATAAATCTTATAATTAACCTTCAATGATTGATATACCTCAATATTAAGAATCAGGTATTTATATGAAATTTTATAATTAACAACTAGGATAAATCCCATGATTCTTAAAATGAGTTACAAAAATTATGTGAATATAAATCTTATAATTAACCTTCAATGATTGATATACCTCAATATTAAGAATCAGGTATTTATATGAAATTTTATAATTAACAACTAGGATAAATCCCATGATTCTTAAAATGAGTTACAAAAATTATGTGAATATAAATCTTATAATTAACCTTCAATGATTGATATACCTCAATATTAAGAATCAGGTATTTATATGAAATTTTATAATTAACAACTAGGATAAATCCCATGATTCTTAAAATGAGTTACAAAAATTATGTGAATATAAATCTTATAATTAACCTTCAATGATTGATATACCTCAATATTAAGAATCAGGTATTTATATGAAATTTTATAATTAACAACTAGGATAAATCCCATGATTCTTAAAATGAGTTACAAAAATTATGTGAATATAAATCTTATAATTAACCTTCAATGATTGATATACCTCAATATTAAGAATCAGGTATTTATATGAAATTTTATAATTAACAACTAGGATAAATCCCATGATTCTTAAAATGAGTTACAAAAATTATGTGAATATAAATCTTATAATTAACCTTCAATGATTGATATACCTCAATATTAAGAATCAGGTATTTATATGAAATTTTATAATTAACAACTAGGATAAATCCCATGATTCTTAAAATGAGTTACAAAAATTATGTGAATATAAATCTTATAATTAACCTTCAATGATTGATATACCTCAATATTAAGAATCAGGTATTTATATGAAATTTTATAATTAACAACTAGGATAAATCCCATGATTCTTAAAATGAGTTACAAAAATTATGTGAATATAAATCTTATAATTAACCTTCAATGATTGATATACCTCAATATTAAGAATCAGGTATTTATATGAAATTTTATAATTAACAACTAGGATAAATCCCATGATTCTTAAAATGAGTTACAAAAATTATGTGAATATAAATCTTATAATTAACCTTCAATGATTGATATACCTCAATATTAAGAATCAGGTATTTATATGAAATTTTATAATTAACAACTAGGATAAATCCCATGATTCTTAAAATGAGTTACAAAAATTATGTGAATATAAATCTTATAATTAACCTTCAATGATTGATATACCTCAATATTAAGAATCAGGTATTTATATGAAATTTTATAATTAACAACTAGGATAAATCCCATGATTCTTAAAATGAGTTACAAAAATTATGTGAATATAAATCTTATAATTAACCTTCAATGATTGATATACCTCAATATTAAGAATCAGGTATTTATATGAAATTTTATAATTAACAACTAGGATAAATCCCATGATTCTTAAAATGAGTTACAAAAATTATGTGAATATAAATCTTATAATTAACCTTCAATGATTGATATACCTCAATATTAAGAATCAGGTATTTATATGAAATTTTATAATTAACAACTAGGATAAATCCCATGATTCTTAAAATGAGTTACAAAAATTATGTGAATATAAATCTTATAATTAACCTTCAATGATTGATATACCTCAATATTAAGAATCAGGTATTTATATGAAATTTTATAATTAACAACTAGGATAAATCCCATGATTCTTAAAATGAGTTACAAAAATTATGTGAATATAAATCTTATAATTAACCTTCAATGATTGATATACCTCAATATTAAGAATCAGGTATTTATATGAAATTTTATAATTAACAACTAGGATAAATCCCATGATTCTTAAAATGAGTTACAAAAATTATGTGAATATAAATCTTATAATTAACCTTCAATGATTGATATACCTCAATATTAAGAATCAGGTATTTATATGAAATTTTATAATTAACAACTAGGATAAATCCCATGATTCTTAAAATGAGTTACAAAAATTATGTGAATATAAATCTTATAATTAACCTTCAATGATTGATATACCTCAATATTAAGAATCAGGTATTTATATGAAATTTTATAATTAACAACTAGGATAAATCCCATGATTCTTAAAATGAGTTACAAAAATTATGTGAATATAAATCTTATAATTAACCTTCAATGATTGATATACCTCAATATTAAGAATCAGGTATTTATATGAAATTTTATAATTAACAACTAGGATAAATATCATGATATTTATATGAAATTTTATAATTAACAACTAGGATAAATCCCATGATTCTTAAAATGAGTTACAAAAATTATGTGAATATAAATCTTATAATTAACCTTCAATGATTGATATACCTCAATATTAAGAATCAGGTATTTATATGAAATTTTATAATTAACAACTAGGATAAATATCATGATATTTATAAATAAAAAAATTGATTACACTGGAATCAACACTAAAATTAGAATGAATCCAAAAATAAAGGATTTATTCAAGTTTCAATTATAATCTCAGAATAAGATGCCTGAACTAATAGGACTATTTTGATAGAATAGAATATGTATAATAAATACTCTTATTAAATACTTATACTTTTTTACTTTTTTTATTCTTGTATTCTTTTCTTCCCTATTATTTTTATATTTATTATTTCTATATTTAAAATTTGCCTTACAATTACAATTATATTTTATGGAATTAAACCATAACCCGAAAATTCAAAATTTTCCATGCATCTAACACCTAAATATATGTTTAACAGAAAGGTAAGCTAAATTAAGCTAGCAGGTTCATACCCTGTTTATAGAGATTGACTCTCTCCTCTCTAATCAAAGAAAACCAGATGAATATTTACTAGAATCCTAATCATCAGAACTTTAATCACTCTCTCATCTAATAATTGAATCGGAATGTGAGTTGGATTGGAAATTAACATGATATCATTCATCCCTCTAATTTTAAATAAAATTAATAAGTCAAGATCCGAAGCATCTATAATTTATTTCCTAACTCAAAGAGTGAGAAGAGTACTATTATTAATAATAATTCTAATTATAATATGTAAGTATTTGATCCCAAAAAATATAATTTATAATATTATTATAATTAGAGTCTCTATTAAATTAGGGGTAGCTCCCTTCCATGCATGAATACCAAAAATTATGGCATTTTTAGAATGAAATAAATGTAGAATTTTAATAACTTGACAAAAAATTGCCCCCTTATTTATAATAAGAAATTTAAATAGTAATAATATTATAAATTTTATAATTATTAGCTCCGTATCAGTTGGAAGTTTAGGAGGATTAAATCAAACCTCCCTCCGTAAAATAATAGCTTATTCATCTATTAATCATTTAGGATGACTATTAGCTATCAATAAGTCTATAAATTTATGAATTAACTATCTAATAATCTATAGAATTATAGTTTTATCTATATGCTATATATTTTTTAATTATAAATTTATTTTTATTAATCAATTAACAAGCACAAACATAACAAATACTGAAAAAACCAGATTTTTTATCATAATATTAAGAATAGGGGGTCTACCCCCCTTTATTGGATTTTTACCAAAATGAATCACAATTCAAAGTATAATTATAAATCAAGAGTTTTTCATAATTTTAATTATGATTATATTTAGTCTAATTACATTAATATATTACCTACGTATTATAACCAATATATTCTTATCCTACAACTCCTCCATTAAATGATCCTCAACCCAATATAATTATACTACTATTGTAATTATAATAATTAACCTTAGTTTACCTATAATTATGATCATAGATATTATTTAGTATAAGAATAGGGGATTACAAAGTTTTAAGTTAAATAAACTATTAACCTTCAAAGTTAAAAATATATTAATTAATATAAACTTTATCTTTAAGCTTTAGATTTATAATCTACTTTAGAATTGCAATCTAATATCATTTATTGACTATAAAGCTAATTTTATGATAGAGGGCTAATAGCCATAAATAAATTTACAATTTATTACCTAATTCTTCAGTCACTCTACCCTCTAAAAATTGAAA